AAGATGCAGTCAATACAGCCAGAACCACACCTGTAACCCAAGTTAATTCACGGGGTCTTTTAAACCCACCGGTTAGATAAACACGAAATACGTGCAGGATCATCATTAGGACCATCATACTTGCCGACCATCGATGAACCGATCGGATTAACCAACCAAAGTTAGCTTCAGTCATTATGTATTGAACAGAAGAAAAAGCCTCAGTAACAGTCGGACGGTAGTAAAAAGTCATAGCAAATCCTGTAGCTACTTGTACTAAAAAACAAGTAAGCGTAATTCCTCCTAGACAATAAAATATGTTGACATGAGGAGGAACATATTTACTAGTTATATCATCTGCAATCGCCTGAATCTCGAGACGTTCTTCGAACCAATCATACACTTTATTGAGATAGGTAAACCAAGAGGACTCCCCCTCCGAGAACCGTATAGGAGAATTTCATCTCGTACAGCTCAAGCAAAAGCACACAAAGTCTGCTTGCAACGGGTGTGTAATAGAAAGTTGGAAATTTATTACTTTCTTTTTTTATTCAATCTTCTTTGACGAGACGAAAGAATAAAAAAACCCGACAACTCTTCTTTATGGTGATAGTGCCAAAACATCAAGTTGGCTCATTTGTCTTTATGGTGATCGTTAAAGGCCTCTTGAATCTTCTCGTTCCCTATTTCTTTTATTATTATTTTGATTTGTATCTAATTCGGCTTTTTTTTTTTGATAGGAATTCTCTTGTTAAGACCCTATGAATTAATTAAAACCTCAGATTCATACTACACCCCCGATGATTATGATTCTCAAAAAAAAACTTAAAGTTTAGCCCAAAGCTTCTCTGAGTAAGAACCATTGGATCATCACTTATTTAATGAATCGATAATTAATATCGATAATATAATAATGACTCAAAATCCAAAGCAAAGAAACTTTTGTCCTTGGCTTAAAATAAGCATAAACAGGAGTTTAAAAGAAGAAAAATCTTTTAATTTTGAATTTGTTAGCTTCGTATTCTTTGAAAATGGTTTGGAGACCGGCCACGGGGTCTAACTATTCAATATAAATCATAGTTCCACTATTTCATAATTTATTTCATATATTTCGTGTTTCAAATATTAGAATAAATATCCGACGAGGTAAAAACCTATCTTTATCAAGATGACAGATGGGTTCTCTGTACTAGCACTAGGATCAATTCTAACAAGTCACACACTCATATTCCGGAAATACAGAAACAAAAAAATTTCGCGGTCGAACTACCAAAATAGAATGGGGTAGAAATCTGAGCCCTAAATTAGTCACTTTATATTGAAAAGCCGAGACTTAATGATTCTTGTGGATCTAATTCATTGAAATTCCGTCCAGTAAAACGGAAGAATTATAAATCTCTAAAATAATAGATAAGAATATTGCAAAAAGAGCCATTGCGACACCCATCAAAGGAGTAGTTCCCCAGCCAGGAGCTACTTTACCATATTCCGAATTCAACGGTTTCAACAACCCCCCTAGACCTGTTTGTTTTGGACGTGCTTTTGAGCGCTCCTCAACGGTTTGTGTAGCCATAAATCTTATTGTAGTAATTGAGATCTGTTGACTTTGTATACTATTCTGTTGTAAATAAACAATCTTATCATAGATTCATTGTGATCTTGAAATTCTATAATAATGGAAACAGCAACCCTAGTCGCCATCTCTGTATCGGGTTTACTTGTAAGTTTTACTGGGTACGCCTTATATACCGCTTTTGGGCAACCCGCTCAACAACTACGAGATCCATTCGAGGAACACGGAGACTGATTGAAGTAATGAGCCTCCACAGTTTGGGAGGCTCATTACTTCAATTGAGATAATGAAAAATCATTTCTTAGTTGGAACTTTCGGCGGTTCTCGAAAAAAGATAGCAAAAAAGATTATCCCGAGAGTCGAGACTAAGAGGAATGTATAAACCAATGCTTCCATAGGTTCGATCGTGGTTTACAATTATAACTTTCATACCTGTTTATTTTGAATCATCTCCCGGATAAAGAAAAAACAAGAGTCAAAGAAATGGCAGTGATTCAAATTAGGCTTTCTCTAATACCTCTAATACCTTAGGTAAAAGTAAAAAAGAAGCAAAAGATATCCCAGCAATGTTCTATCAGACAGCTTGTTTTCTTGTAGTTGGATCTCCTAGTTTTTGGAATGCTCCAAATTCAACTTGTGAATCCAAATCTGGGTCAATACCCGCAAAAACATCTCTAAACAGGGTTCTAGCACCATGCCAAATGTGTCCGAAGAAGAAAAGAAGAGCAAACGACGCATGTCCAAAAGTAAACCAACCTCGTGGACTGCTACGAAAAACCCCATCAGATTTCAAAGTAGCACGATCTAATTCAAAAATTTCACCCAATTGAGCGCGTCTCGCATATTTTTTCACAGTAGCGGGATCGCTGTAACTGACTCCGTTAAGTTCGCCGCCATAGAACTCAACAGTTACACCTACTTGTTCAACACTATACTTCGATTCTGCCCTTCTAAAAGGAACGTCGGCTCTAACAATTCCGTCTCCATCTACCAAAACAACGGGAAACGTTTCAAAAAAAGTAGGCATACGACGTACAAAAAGTTCACGTCCTTCTTTATCTCTAAAGATAGGGTGGCCTAACCATCCAACAGCTATTCCATCCCCACTGTCCATCGATCCTGCTCTGAATAATCCCCCTTTTGCCGGATTATTGCCGATGTAATCATAAAAAGCTAATTTTTCAGGAATTTTAGACCAAGCTTCTGTTAAACTTTGATTTTCGGCTAGCCCAGCACTGACTCTTCGATATATTTCTTGCTGGAAGTATCCCTGATCCCATTGATAACGAGTAGGACCAAATAATTCGATTGGGGTAGTTGCAGAACCATACCACATAGTTCCCGCAACAACAAAAGCAGCAAAAAAGACAGCAGCGATACTACTGGAAAGGACAGTTTCAATATTACCCATACGTAATCCTTTGTATAGACGTTGGGGCGGACGGACACTAAGATGGAATAGGCCCGCTAATATGCCCAAAGTGCCTGCTGCAATATGATGAGAGGCTATTCCTCCCGGAACAAAAGGATCAAAACCTTCCACGCCCCATGCTGGGTTTACCGATTGTACTTTTCCAGTTAATCCATAAGGATCGGACACCCATATTCCAGGACCATACAAACCTGTTACATGAAATACGCCAAAACCAAAGCACGCCACCCCTGAAAGAAATAAATGAATTCCAAAGATCTTGGGCAAATCCAAAGAGGGTTTTCCTGTACGTTCATCAGAAAATATTTCTAGATCCCAATATACCCAATGCCAAATAGCTGCCAAGAAGCACAACCCCGAAAACATAATATGTGCCCCGGCCACTCCTTCGTAAGTCCAAATACCCGGATTCGTTACAGTTCCGCCTGTAATACTCCAACCGCCCCATGAATTAGTTATTCCTAAACGCGTCATGAAAGGTATAACAAACATACCTTGTCTCCACATTGGATCAAGAACGGGGTCAGACGGATCAAAAACTGCTAATTCATATAACGCCATTGAACCGGCCCAACCAGCAACCAGAGCCGTATGCATTATATGGACAGCAAGCAACCGACCGGGATCATTCAATACGACGGTATGAACACGATACCAAGGCAAACCCATGGAAATACCCCTTTATGAAAGAAAAATAGACACTATGTAACTTTATTGCATTGGAAAAATGATGCTAGGGGCCTCCCCTTTCAGTGAATTATCGTGAAGTAAGGATTACTATTTGCTCTATTCTATTGGTAATAATGGAACAATTCTGTTTATTAGGAACAAAGAGAAGCAGATCTATTCTATACCCGATAAGTATCAATACGCAATGGGTGGTTGAACCATTTTGTATGAGCAAACGGATCCCTACTTGTTCATCATTCGCCGGGTATATTTAGAATAATTTGTCGTTAGTCATTCTGACTTCCTTTATCAAAGAGCTTCTCCAATCTATAGATAAAAAATGATATGCTAAAGACCAATATTATGAGGACAATAAACTAAACCCACTATTACGTTTTCACATCAAAGTAAAATAGATTACTTCATTTTTTTCATTTAATGCCTATTGGTGTTCCAAAAGTACCTTTTCGAAGCCCTGGAGAGGAAGATGCATCTTGGGTTGACATATAGTGCGACTTGTCAGATATATTGGGTCATATGGGATTTCCCCATTCTCTCCCCCGATCGAGCTATCCTCTGATTCGCCCAAGAAAGATTATCAAAAAATTGGAGCGTGAAGTGAAATTAGATCCATTTTAGGGGAATCCAGATTAATATTATCAATTATAATAATTTATGGTTGACTTGGTTGGACCAATCAAATTATCCAGGCTCCGTTTAGAACAACCCCAACTTAGTAATATACCAATGATTGCTGCGTCTATTTCGAATTCTAAATTTTGTATTACCATATTATATAGTTGACTAGGTTATTAATTGATACCTCATTAGAAATTATCCTTTTTCCTATACTAAAAAATAGGAATGATCCCTATTAATCAATTGAGTAAAACAGGATGAATGCGTCGAAAATTTGGCCGAAGACATGAAATCAATTCAACAAAAATTTGTAGCAAAAAGAAATGGTAGTAGGTACATTTGTCCTATATGTGCAAATCACAATCGGACCTATCTTTACCTGGAGTAGAGCATAAACCTAAAAGAATTCAAGAGGCCCATTCAGGAACAAGAAAATGACATCGTGATTGAGGGTGTATCTCGATGAAAGAATACATCAATTGAGAAGTTAATTCAACGATTTTAATGCATTTTTTCGATTATATATTAGAGTGAAATTCTAGTGAAAGGTTTACAAACTTTTCTTTCTTACAATAAAAAATGGAAGAAAAAGATCCTTCGTTAGAAAAATTTTGCTTTTAAAAAAAGAGCAGGAGCCGAAATCTATACATTGATCCTTTTTTTTTCACGATTCTTTTGACCCGTATGCATTAAAAGGTGCATGTACGGTTCCTAAGGGATATAATTTTATCCTAATCAACCGACTTTATCGAGAAAGATTACTTTTTTTAGGCCAAGAGGTTGATAATGAGCTCTCGAATCAACTTATTGGTCTTATGGTATATCTCACTATAGAGGATCGTAACAGAGAGCTTTATGTGTTTATAAACTCTCCCGGTGGATGGGTAATACCCGGAATAGCTGTTTATGATACCATGCAATTTGTGCCACCAGATGTACATACAATATGCATGGGATTAGCCGCTTCAATGGGATCCTTTGTCCTGGTCGGGGGAGAAATTACCAAACGTCTAGCATTCCCTCACGCTTGGCGCCAATGAGTTTTTTATTTGAGATAAAAAAAGAAGTCTATGCCTTCGCCATATGAAATAAGAATCTTGAGTAATAATAGCATGGCACTTCGAATTCGATATGATAAAATTCGTTTCTCAAAACATTAAATTATGTATCGAAAGGGCAGTATGAAATACTAAGTATTTCCGATTTGATCTATCGGAATCTCAGTGTCACAAACTTTTTTCACACCGAAAAGCTCTGAATAATATTTATGTTATGAAAAAGTTTTCCGTATTTTATTTGATCGTATCAAAAAGAAACTTTGGGATTGCTGAATTACAGACGTAATAAATATATAAAGCAACGGAACCATCATAGTATTTTGAACTCCTCCAATAAAGAAGGGTGGTAATTGGACCTTTTTTCGATCTGGGTATGAGAAATCCTATTTTATCTTCGATAGGAAATTCCATTCGTGAGCCGTATGCAATATGCAAAAGATGCCTGTACGGTTCTATTTTTTCGTTAGTAGTTTTCTCTTTACCCCATTCTGCGAAACCCTTTTGTATGTTATATCACCAGGGTAATGATCCATCAACCTGCGAGTTCTTTTTATGAGTCCCAAACGGGAGAATTTATCCTGGAAGCGGAAGAACTACTGAACCTGCGCGAAACCATCACAATGGTTTATGTCCAAAGAACAGGTAAATCTTTTTGGGTTGTATCCGAAGACATGGAACGAGATGTTTTTATGTCAGCAACAGAAGCCCAAGCTCACGGAATTGTGGATCTTGTAGCAGTTGGATGAAAATATCAAGGATTTCGCATAAATCCGCGATTTGATTGAGATTTTATTTATTGTCTTACCCGGTTCTTTAATATTCTATTAAATAGAAAGAATTCATAAGCATCCGGTTAGGAGCGATCTAAACCAGCTCAGTCTGTATACAATTCAGCATGCCAACTATTAAACAACTTATTAGAAACACAAGACAGCCAATACGAAATGTCACGAAATCCCCCGCTCTTAGGGGATGTCCTCAGCGCCGAGGAACATGTACTAGGGTGTATGTGCGACTCGTTCAGATCATGGGCTGGAACAAAAGAAAGGAACCAATAACAACCAGTAGCAATCCGTATGAATGATCAGTACCAATAAATAGAATAAAATGACATTTTTCAATTCAATGGCTAAAATCTATTCTATCCCCCTATTGCGTATGAAATTTATGGTTTCCGTTGGTGCAAATCCAATAAGCTGAGAAGGAATTCCTCATTGGTAACAAATGGTTATTTATTAAGCGGGGGAAATCCTATTTATTATTTAAGAAGAAGAAATTTTATACTTCTAAGAACGGCCTAACAGGATCAGCTACCTAGCTAACCTTCAGAATTAAATACCGTTACTGTATAGGTGGATCTCATTGTGAAAGACCTATTACTGGATAATTCATGGGTAGAGCCACACAACGGTGTGAACTGTACAAGTTACCAAAAAAAATAAGATTCATTAAATGAAGGAAAAGGCTCCGGTGTATAGAGAGGACCTCACCGTTTAAGAAGTAACCATAGAAACGATGGAACCACTCTATTCTTTTTATATTTACTTTATATATATCTATTTGACTATGTTATGGATACTAGATATCCAAAAATTTCTTATTTTTAGACAGTTCACTCCGAAATAAGAAAAAATTGTGGTTGGGAAGGTTATAGTAGCAAAAGTCATTGGAATTTTTATTTTATATATCCGAAGAATCCGTTTTGTTATAAATAAATCAGTAAGGGGAAAAAGAATAACTGATAGACAGCAACTCAATTAGTTATTCATCAAAGTTTCATTTATTCAATGACTAGAATTAGACGAGGATATATAGCTCGAAGACGTAGAAACAAAATTCGTTTATTTGCATCAAGTTTCGGGGGGCTCATTCAAGACTTACTCGAACTATTACTCAACAGAAAATACGAGCTTTAATTTCGGCTCATCGCGATCGAGATAAGAAAAAGAGAGATTTTCGTCGTTTATGGATTACTCGGATAAATGCATTAATTCGCAATAAAGGAGTATCCCATAGTTATAGTAGACTAATAAATGATCTGTACAAAAGTCAATTGCTTCTAAATCGTAAAATACTTGCACAAATAGCTATATTAAATAGGAATTGTCTTTATATGATTTCCAATGAAATATTGGATCCATTGGAGTAATTTGACTGGAATTCCCCGGAGAATCAACTCCGGGAAGGTAGAGTATAAAATAGGATAAGATTAAGATAAAGTTGTCAAAATGAACAAAAGAATTCAATAAAAACTGATTTATTCTTCCCCGCTGCTTTTTTTTATTATGACACACGAATCAAATTAGGATTCTCCTATTTTTCGAACACAACACCAACCAAGTTTTAGTTCGAATTGGAATTTTGCTTCGATTGAAAAGTAAGCTAAACCTATTTATTTCTAGTTCTAAGACCTATTGTTGGAGCAGTCGACTCAGTTCTTTCAAACTGTTTCTCGTTATTAAGAAAAGGTAACAAAGATAAAATACGAGCTTGTTTTATAGCAATAGTAATTAATCGTTGTTGTTTCAAGGTCAATTTATTTACGCGTCTTGACAATATTTTTCCTTGTTCACTAATAAATCGACTAATTAAACTCATGTTTCTATAATCAATTTGATCCCCCGATTGGATCGGGGGCAAACGCCTACGAAAAGATCGCTTCGATTTAAGAAAGGGTCGCTTGGATTTATCCATGGTTTGTTTATTCCTTTTCCCGAAATCCTATTTCGGTCGGATTTAAAATAAATTAGAATTAAAAAATAGGATTTGGTTTGTTTATATATGGGTTTATTTAGATTAGAATCTATATTTAGATATTATAATATATTATAATATGTCATTTTGACTGTTCCATTTATTTTTTTATCTCCCCATGAGTCATATGTTTGGAACAACAGGGGCAGAATTTTATCAATTCCAATCGACTAGGTGTATTGTGTCGATTCTTTTGTGTAATATATCTGGAAATACCCCTTGAGTCTTTATTAACACTGTTTCGAACACAACTGATACATTCCAAAATAATCGTTACCCGTACATCTTTACTCTTGGCCATGAAACTCCTTTGGATTTTTGATTCACTCAACTCTTCTATATTTTTTAGCTAAAAAAAATAAAAAATTAGAACGAAACCAAATTATAAAAGATTTCGTTGAAATCAATAGATAGTAATTAATAAGTAATACAATTAACTATAGTTCTAATCTAATTGTATTAGATTTTGTTAAGGATCTTGTATGATACTCTTGCCCTAGACTGGCATTTCCTTTTCTTTTTTCACTCTAGTAATTTGATTCAATTACCCTTTTTTAGTTGTGATTGAATCGACTTTTATTCTTTCTCTTTCATCCCTTCTTGGAATTCTAAAAAGGGAAAAAAGAGAAAAAAGGGGGTGAGATGTAGTTTCGGATATAGAATTGTATCTCTAATCTTATTCAAACCCTCCCACGTCAATAACTAGAATGAAAAAAAAGGAAATGTCAGCGCATCTGGGAATAAACGATTGATCTCTATCAATAGACCTGCTAAAGATACGAACCATATAGTACTTAGTACCGGTGCCACAGATAAATATGTTTTTAGATCTCGCATTGAAAATCCTCCTTCTTTATTGTATTGTAATACATAAGGCTAATACATATATGATCAGATACATAGATAGTTGTAGTTAAGGATTAAGGACCACTTGTATTTGTACGCGGAATCCCTAAATGGATAACAATTCCGTAGAAAATATTTCTGCCCTTTCTTAAAAAAAAGAAAAGCCCCTTTCTTGAGCATTTCAAAAAAAAAAAAATGAATTTTCCTTTTTTATTATATGTGGTATATGCTAGGAGACCAAAAAGAAGAAAGGGCAAGATAAATAAATATATCAATGAAAAAAAATGATATGGAAAACAAGGCAGGAATTCTCTACAATGACACTGTAGACCAATTGAAAGGGATGTAGCGCAGCTTGGTAGCGCGTTTGTTTTGGGTACAAAATGTCACAGGTTCAAATCCTGTCATCCCTACCTATGACTGCTCCTCTGAGCAGTAACAAGGGATCGATTGAGACCGATTAAGATTAAATTGGACATACATAATCTTTCATTTTATAGTATGATAAAATGAAAGATTATGTATGTAAGATGTATTAGGTAAAAAAAAAAAGAAACCTTATTAAGAAAGCGCTCTTAGTTCAGTTCGGTAGAACGTGGGTCTCCAAAACCCAATGTCGTAGGTTCAAGTCCTACAGAGCGTGATTACGTTTTTGTTAGGTTAAATTAATTACGCTGAAAAAGCTTCCCTAACGCAAGCAGTCAATTTGATATCTTGTGTATTAACGAAAAGGGGTGGGTCAAGAGACAAGAGATATTAATTAATCAAAAGTCCAACTGATCACCACGTTTGTATTGTAAAAATGCAGTTACGAATAATCCAGCTAAAGTAATAGGAATTAAACCCAAGACAATTCCAAAAAGAGAGACTTCAATCATTTTTTTTTATTTGATTTGAAAGGGAAAAAGAGAGGTAATATCTATCTCTAAATATTAATCGGAATTACCCGTGAATCTCAATGACTAATAATCGGCAATTGATATGTTAAGAAACTATATAATACATGGAATCCTACAGAAAGAGTTCCTTTTTGAATTCGGCAGTCAATTA